TAAGCTTCACTCACCGGTATCTGGGCAATTCTTCCTGTTGCTTTTACAGAGCTACCCTCTTGTATCCTCAAACCACCACCCATTAATACAACACCAACGTTATTTGATTCCAAATTAAGGGCAATGCCTGTCGTACCTTCTTCAAATTCTACCAATTCGCCTGCCATTACTTCATTAAGACCATAAATACGAGCAATGCCGTCACCTACTCGAAGTACGGTACCCATATTTACAATCTTGACCTCTCTATTATATTGCTTGATACGTTCACGGATAATATTACTAATTTCATCAGCTCTAATAGGTACCATGACTATTTCTTTCTTCATTTGTTTGGAAGAAAAAAAATAATGCCTGCACGGAGTGGGATAAGTAGAAGAGTCGAAGGACTAATAAGTTCCTTCTTTCATGGATCCAAAGAGGCCAATATTAGCACTAATCGTACGTAAATGTAACTCTTTGTTCAAACAACTATTCAGAATTTCCAAAGCTCCTTGTAGGGCTTGTTGGAAAACCCGTTGCCGGACTTGATTAATTGCCCTTTGGTGTTCAAAACGAATGCTTTCATTTTTTAAATTTTCTGATCGTTCTAACTCCTTATAAGTTGAAGTAATCAAGTTCGACCTTTTTCGTTCCGCCTCAGAATACTCGTTCACTCGAAACTGGTCCACTTCCGTTTTCACTTTCCGTAAGCGGGCGTGAGCTTTTTCCAGCTGTTGGACGGCCCTCCCCCGCAGTTCCTCTGAATTTCGAATACTATTCAAGATCCTCTGTTTTCGATTATCTAATAAATCGTTTAATGAAAGTAGATTATCTTTCCATTCATTTCAGAACTTCGATGATCCCTTCCCGAGCCAAACATGAATCTTTCGATTCATTTGGCTCTCGCGCTCAATGATTTCAACTATTTACGGGGAATTCCCGTACTTTTTTTTTAATGCACTGAGCCTATCCTCTATTCATATTTCAGACTCTAAAATGAAAATATCGAAACTGGTCGTTAATCCAAGACCAGAATATTCGGAGGACTCTTCTGACTAAACAAAAATATGTAATTGTCAGCAAAGTTGTTTCTTTTTTTTTTTTTATCCTAAGAACTCTTCTTACTTTATACGTAGGTCATCGATTCCGCATTGGATTTGGATAAAAAGGGCGTGAAATAGTCGTTTTCCGATTTCCAATAAAGTAAAGGGTTCAAATCATTTTATCGACATGAGTGTTCTATATCGAACAAAATTTCAAACTAGTCATTTTATTTTAACACTCTTTCTGTATTAACTAGAGTCGTAGAAAGAGTACTGTGCTGCGTTTGGACTTCAAAGCGTTTAGCTTTAACCATGTCAATGGTCCCGCGTTATTGGTCGATAGAGAATCAAAGTAGATTTACTAATACTAACGAATCGCGAAATGCTAGGGTTCTTCAATATGCTTTTTGAATTTAGTCATAAGGAATTCGCGGGATCGTGCACCCCTCTTCCTAGTTACAACACAAGAAAAAAAGTGCAGCTGGTTGGATCCAGCCTATTCTTGATATAAACAACTCGCACACACTCCCTTTCCAAAAAAGATCAATAGACCTAATACTACACTTAGATTTATTGGATTTGTTGCTAAAATATCGGTATTAAACCCGAAATTCCCGGCGAATGGCCAGCGACCCAAGGAAACGAAAGAATCGGTTCCATTTTTCATAAAATCTCCCCTTTATAGTTTATAGATAGACTCCAAAATCGAACAACGTTCTTTTTGTATCACTTTTTTCTATTTACCATTTATTCGAGTTACTAGATTCTCTATTTATTCTTTTTTTTCTTTTATTTACTGATTTCTAAACAGAATAAAAAATCCATTTTAAAATTGAATATATTTCTTTTTTTGGGGGGGGAGGGCTCTCATCTCAATAAGAGCGGCACTTAACTTATTAGAATTAATAAGGACCGAGTTTCGCGTTAATTGCGGACTACTCAATTTCTTGCAGCACTCCCCGAGTTCCCCTTGGACTCAAAACGAGAAACAAGGAAGTGAGTCAGATCAGTATGCCAACTCCTCATCTTCAAAAGAAGCCCTCCCCCTCACGGGTTCCCGACCCACTAAGAATAGGTAATTGTAGGAATGAAGTCTTGATATAATTCGCAAAAGCAAGTAGCAAGCGAGTTCGAGGACATAAAAAAAAATACGTATTTTTTTTTCATTAAATATTATAGGACTCAAATAAAAATAGGATTAAACAAAGGGATTCGCAAATAAAAGTGCTAATGCTACAACGAGCCCATAAATTGTTAAAGCTTCCATGAAAGCTAGACTCAGTAATAAGGTACCTCGTATTTTCCCCTCCGCCTCGGGCTGTCTCGAGATACCCTCTACAGCTCGGCCCGCCGCTGTGCCTTGCCCAATCCCCGGTCCAATAGAAGCAAGCCCGACAGCCAACCCAGCAGCAATGACGGAAGCGGCAGCAATCAGTGGATTCATAATAAGTTAGTTCCTCGCACCAAAATACAAGTACAGATTAGTACCATTTTATCTCCCGTAGAAATTCTATAATTTGCTCTATAATTTTGGCTATAAGGGCCAAAAAGCGCCAGGGCGCCGAGAGTAGCCAATTATACAGTTTAGATAGAATTGCATACAGGTTTAATATCCGAGCGTGGAGAATTATTAACAGAGCCATCACTCCCCGCAGTGCAAAAATAAAAAGGCATATTCCAACGAGGCTGGCACCAAAAAAGATGAGAGTTTTTTGGCAGAGCAGAAAGGGCGTTCAGTCCAAAAAAACTTGCTGAAACCCTCGCTGAGTTTCTTAAGTAAAAGTAACACGACCATAAATCGATTTTCCTCCTTATGAGTTCTATTCTAGTCTCAATAAGAATGCTAGTTCTGACTGTACTGTTCATATATTATTATATGAATATACCACACCAATTCGTTATCTAGAGATTACGTTGATACAAAGCCGATTCAAATCGACTTATTGGTAGTGGTAGACAGACTTATTGGAGAGTCCCATTGTCGTGCATCCAGTAGGAATTGAACCTACGAATTCGCCAATTATGAGTTGGGCGCTTTAACCATTCAGCCATGGATGCTTAGCGGGGATCCTCATACATGGTGAATAACCAAATTCCAATTGAAAGAAAATCTTTAGGATAACTCAATGCAATTGGGGCGGTATTTTTTTTTATGATAGAGCTCAAATCCTGTATTTTCGAATTGCCAGGTATGGCATTTCCATAATATGAAAGATCCTGCCAAAATAAGAAAGATGATAAGACAAAGTATTGTGAGAAAAAGACAGATCTAAAATATGAGAATGGATTGCAGGCTTGCATTATATTAATATATAATAAAAGCACAAAAAAAACATTTCAGCTTAAAGTTAGTATTCAATTAAGAAATAAAAACAATTGAGGTCTTGATGAAAGATTTGTTCCTGCTACTAAAACGATATTTCGCAGTCTTGGAAATATATTTTAGAGTTTCTCTTGGGAGAACTCTACGGAAAAGAAAAATACGATTACCACGGATAAGGGTAAGGGTGATTTTGCCTCCTAATAATCGTGTATTACTTGCAGTCCTTCTCGAGGGCTTAACACAGCTCTTAGAGAAGCTCTTAGAGAAGCTCTTAGAGCTCCTCGATTGGGGCTGTCTCCTTTTACGTGGGGTTCTTTGGGGGATCGCGCTTCTTTGCGATCTTTTCTGGCAACTGGCCAAACTCATTTTTTTTTATTTTAAACAAAAGTTTTAAAACTTAAATGAAAAAGAACCACTTTCTTTTTTCTTTAGAAAGTTTAATAAAAGTTCCATTCATCATTTGATATCCGTTTTATGCTTAGTCCCAAAAAAACCAAATTCCGAAAAGAACATAGGGGAAAAATGAGAGGAATAGCCTCTCAAGGCAGTCGTATTTCTTTCGGTAGATATGCTCTTCAAGCACTTGAACCCGCTTGGATCACATCTCGACAAATAGAAGCGGGTCGGCGAGCAATGACACGAAACGTACGCCGCGGCGGAAAAATATGGGTGCGTATATTTCCAGACAAACCGGTTACAGTAAGATCTACAGAAACCCGTATGGGTTCGGGGAAAGGATCCCCCGAATATTGGGTAGCTGTCGTTAAACCGGGTAGAATACTTTATGAAATGGGCGGGGTGGCTGAAAATATAGCCAGAAAGGCTATTTCAATAGCTGGGTCCAAAATGCCTATACGAACTCAATTCATTATTTCGGACTCGGACTCAGAATAGGGATTCGGGATGTCGAACCAAACAAGAGAAGGAAGCCTTAGCTTAGGGATATTGCAGGTTCTTTGGACAAAAAATAGATTTCTTTTCCATTTTGACTTGGACTTTGCGCTTTTCGTTGAAACTGAAAATCAAAATGATATGATTCAAGCTCAAACCCATTTGAATGTAGCGGACAACAGTGGTGCCCGGGAATTGATGTGTATTCGAATCATAGGAACTAGTAATCGACCATATGCTCAGATAGGGGACGTTATTGTTGCTGTGATTAAGGAAGCAGTGCCAAAAATGTCTCTAGAAAGATCAGAAGTGATCAGAGCTGTAATTGTCCGTACTTGTAAAGAACTCAAACGTGATGACGGTATGATAATACGATATGATGAGAATGCTGCCGTTGTCATTAATAAAAAAGGAAATCCAAAAGGAACTCGCGTTTTTGGTGCAATCACCCACGAATTGAGACAGTCCAATTTCACCAAAATAATTTCCCTAGCGCCTGAAGTATTATAAGAAGTTTTTGAAAAGGAAACTGTGATATAGTATATCATAAATAATATATATTCCATTTTTTCAATAAAAGGAGTTTGCGTTTATCATGAGCAAGGACACTATTTCTGACATATTAACCTGTATACGAAATGCCGACATGGCTAACAAAGAGACGGTTCGAATAGGATTTACTAACATCGTCGAAAAGATAGTTCAAATACTTTTACGAGAGGGTTTTATCAAAAACGCGAGGGAACATCGGGAAAACAATAAATCCTTTTTGGTTTTAACCCTACGCTATAGAAGGAATAGGAGGGGTAGAACTATTTTCAATTTAAAACGAGTCAGTCGACCCGGTCTACGAATCTATTCTACCTATCCAAAAATTCCTAGGATTTTGGGCGGGATGGGGATTGTAATTCTTTCTACTTCTCAAGGTATAATAACAGACCGAGAGGCTCGGCTAGAAAGAGTGGGTGGAGAAATTTTGTGTTATATATGGTAATCCTTATGATACACAAATTGAATCCGGAGCGCGTTACTGCGCAATAAATCACTTTTTTCTCTGCTAAAAAAAAGACTTTTTAAAAATGAAAAAGACTTTTTGATGCTCAGAGGGTGATGCAATTCACTGAAGAACAAAGAAAGATATATCTATGAAAGTGGAATTACTAACACGTTTCCCAACGCCAAGTTTCGGGTCCGTTTCCTTCAGGTCCGCTTAAATATGAAATACCGGGGATCCTTTTTTAGCGACTCTATCAGGAAAGATATGACAGAACTTTCTATATATAGATTCTAGATATAGCACGCGGAGATAGAGTCAAAGTTGAAATAAGTAAGTCGTTACAATTCCAGCTGGGGGGTCTAATTTCTAGATTCAACAGAACCGATTCGGACGAGTAAGGGAAGGGGGCTTTGGAACTTGAGCACTCCCTTCGTGGGGATTCCATTGGAGACTCCAAATTTCAATAAACTCATTTTCTTCCAATTGAAATGAAATAAGTGTATTCGAAGTTAAGGAATAAGAACTATGAAAATGGGGGCTTCCGTTCGTCAAATTTGTGAAAAATGCCGACTGATACGTAGGAAGGGGCGAATTCGAGTAATTTGTTCGAACCCGAGACATAAACAAAGACAGGGATAATCTTTCTAAAAAAACACATTTTGATTTGAAAGGTAGAAAATCAGTTTCGTTTTAACATGAGATGGATATATCCATATATCTCTAACTTCTATTTATAAGACGATAAAATATGGCAAAACCTATACGAAGATATTCGAGTTATAGTTTACGTAGGAATAGGCGCATTCGTTTGCGTAAGAATATACGTAAAATACGAAAAGGAATTATTCACGTTCAAGCAAGTTTCAGCAATACAATTGTTACTATTACAGATGTAAGGGGTCGCGTGGTTGTTTGGGACTCCGCCGGCGCTTGCGGATTCAAAGGTAGAAGAAAGGGGACACCGTTTGCGGCTCAAACCACAACGCAAAATGCTATTCAGCCATTGGTGCATCAAGGTATGCAACTAGCGAGTGTCCTGATAAAGGGTATTGGGCGTGGAAGAGATGCAGCATTACGAGCTATTTTTAGAAGTCGTGTACGAGTACACCTTATACGGGATATAACCCCTATGCCACATAACGGCTGTCGACCCCCTCAAAAAAGGCGTACATAGACAAAAATAAAAACAAAATTCAAGAGAAAGAAATGATTCAATGAGCTTATCAAATGATATTATTATGATTCGAGAAAAAGTAAGAGTCTCTACTCAGACACCCCGGTGGAAATGTGTTGAATCAAGAGCAGACGGCAAGCGTCTTTATTATGGCCGCTTTATTCTGTCTCCACTTAAGAAAGGTCAAGCAGATATAATAGGCATTGCGATGCGAAGAGCTTTGCTTGGAGAAATAGAAGGAACATGTATCACACATGCAAAATTTGAGAAAATACCACATGAGTATACTACTATAGTAGGTATTCAAGAATCAATATATGAAATTTTAATGAATTTGAAAGAAATTGTATTGAGAAGTAATCTGGATGGAACTCGCGATGCGTCTATTTGTGTGAGGGGTCCCCGAGATGTAACGGCTCAAGACATCATTTTGCCGAATTCGGCGGCAATCGTTGATAATACACAACATATAGTTACCCTAACGGAACCAATCGATTTTTGTATTGGATTACAAATTGATAGAAATCGTGGATATTCTAGAAAAATTCCAATGCCAACGAATTTTCACGATGACAGAGGTTATCCTATAGATGCTGTATTCCTGCCTGTTAAAAATGTAAATCATAGTATTCATTCTTATGAAAACGGGAGCCACGAGATGCTTTTTCTCGAAATATGGACAAATGGAAGTTTAACTCCTAAAGAAGCGCTTCGTGAAGCCTCCCGCAAGCTTATTAATCTTTTTATCCCTTTTCTACATGCGGAAGAAGAAAATTTCCATTTCGAGAACAATCAAAACGAACACACAGACGAACTGCCAATAGACTTATGTGAATTGAAAGATATTTATATTGACCAATTAGTAGAATTGCCTGCAAGGTTCTATAACTGCCTAAAAAGATCGGGTATACATACAGTAATGGATCTTTTGAATAAGAATACAGACGGCCTTATGAAAATTACGCATTTTCGCCAAGAAGATGTAGAAAAGGTGATGAACATTTTAAACAACAATATTTCGCAATTCCTTTCCCGAAGAAGAGGTTTGTTTTAAATCCATTTTATTTACTTAATCTTTCTCTTTTAAAAT